TACGCTCAAGAACCCTTAAACAGATACTCCTATTTAGTCAGCAAAGCCTGCTTCCTGATCCCTCGCTCCCAGACGAGGTGTTGGTGGCACAGTATTTGGATGAACCGGATTTTCGTCGAAACATAATTAAGGGTTCTGGACGCGCTCAAAGGCGGAAAACTATTGCGAAACAGGTTCTCCCAAGGCCGTCTTCCCCCCTTTTTTGGGGCAAAACCCAAAGTAAGCTTGAGGTTATGTTGAAACAACTTTTTTTTAGAAATTTGAAAAGAAGAAAAAAAATAATAGATCCAAAAGCGAAGAACGAAAAAAGGAAAAGAAAACGGGAAGAAAGAATGCGGATAGAAACAGAAGAAGCCTGGGAAAACCTGTCACATGGACCACAAATAAGAACTTCCTTATTAGTAATGCAATCGATTCTTAGAAAATATATTCTATTCCCTTTATTCATAATAGCTAAAAATACTGTCCATTTCTTATCAGATCGAGTTTCTGACTGGGATGAGGATTTTGCAGAATGGGATAAAGAAATACACATTCCATGTACGCATAGTGGTGTTCCATTAAGAGAAAACGAACTTTTGACCTATTTTTTGGAAGAAGGTTTTGACATAAAAATAATATCTCCTTTTTCCTTGAAACCTTGGTGCAGATCTAAACTACAAGCCTCTGGTAGAAATCTAACAAAAAAAAAGAAAAGTAAAAAATTGGAACTGGGCTTTTGTTATTTAACCGTTTGGGGAATGGAAGCTGACGAGGCTTTCGGTTCTCCCCGAACAAGAGATGCTTCTTCTTCCCCTTTTATTGCCTTTTTGAAACCCGTTTTAAAGAAACTAGAAAAAAAAACGAAAAAAAAGACAAAGAAAGTTCTAACAGTTTTTAAAAAAGTAGTAAGAAAACTATCAAAGGGAAATGAAATTACATTAGATAAATTGAAAAGATTATCTAAATCAAGTAAAACTAAAGATGAATCGTTTACTCAAATTGGATCTATAGATTGGGCAAATTATTCACATACAGAACTACAAATGAAGAATCTAACTGATACAACAAGCATAATGAGAAATGAAATAGAAAGACTTGAAAAAGATAAAATAAAAGTCATTTCTGAAATAAAAAGTAGTATAAATTCGAATGTAGAATTAGAATCACAACCGCCAAAAAATAATTGGAAAATATTAATACGAAGAAATATTCGATTAATCATTAAATTACATTATTTTATAAAAATTTTCATTGAAAAAAAATACATAGATATCTTTCTACCTATCATTAACATTGCCAGAATCAATACAAAACATTTTGTTGACTCAATGATTGGGAAATACATTTCTAATAATGAAAGAAATGAATCTAAAAATGAAACAACTGAAAAAGACATTAACTTTATTTCTATTTCAACTATCAAAAAGTCACGACCTACTAAGAAGAATTCACATATCTTTTATGACTTATCTTCCTTGTCACAAGGATATGTATTTTTTAAATTATCACAACCCCAAGTTATTAACTTGTCTAAGTTAAGATCTGCTCTTCAATATCATGGAACATCTTTTTTTATTAAGACTACAATAAAGAATTCTTTTGGAATACAAGGCATATTTAATGCCCAATTAAGACATAAGAAACTTCGAAGTTATGATCAATGGAAAAACTGGTTAAGAGGTCATTTTCAATACAATTCTCCGATTGAATGGTCTAGATTAATACCACAAAAATGGCGAAATAGAGTCAATCAGCGTTGGACAGCTAAAAATAAAGATTTAAAAAAATGGAGTTCATATGAAAAAGACCTATTATTTTCATTTCATTCCACAAATCAAAATTGTTATGAAATATATTCCCAACAAGAAAAATTTCTAAAATCCTATAGATATGGTCTTTTATCATATCAATTTCTTAATTATGAAACGAAGAAAGACTCATCTATTTATGGACCACCATTACAAGTAAATAAGAAGAAAAACAAAAACCTTTTTTACACTATAGACAAATTCGTTTATGAGGATATGAATATGGGTCTCAAAAATAATAAGGCCTTTGTTCTTTCTCTTTATCTAAGAAGGATGAATGTTATAGATATGGAAAAAAGGTTAAATAGAAAATATTTTGATTGGAAAAAAAAAATTCTAAGACAAAATAACAATGATATTGAAAAAGAGCCTTTGTATATTAGAATTCAAAAAGATCCAGAAGATATAGAAAGCACTCCACCCAATTCCGAAGAAATCTTCGTTGATTGGCTAAAAATAGATAAAATGCCAATGAAATCCCCCCCAAAAGGGGATTGGGAATTTTGGTTCTTCACAGAATTTGTGCTACTTTATAAAGCATATAAAGTGAAACCTTGGACTATCCCAAGCCAACTCCTTGTTTTAACTGTACATTTAAGTAACCCTCTATATAACTATCAAAGAATGAGGGAGATTGATTCAAAGAATCGAGTCAACACAAGACTGGTACTTGGTGGTTTTCTTAAAGAGTTTTTGGCTTTTCAAGTGCA